AGTCAATTCATTTAATATTTAAATTTAATATTAAAAAATTATATTATCAAATTATAAATAATCTTTATCTTATATATAATTTATTATATATTATCTTATATATATCTTATATTCTTATATCTTATATTATTCCTTATCTTATATATACTTATCTTTTATATATACTTATCTTATATATATATCATATCTTTTATTTACATATATCTTATTTACCCTTCTTTACATATATTTTATTATATTTATTTTATTTAATATTTAAATAAAATAAATATAATAAAATAATAAAAATATAATAAAATAATAATATTAGTCCTAAATATTGGAATATTGGCCTTAGTCCTTAGGCCATTATTTTATTTAACTTATCTTATAAATTTATTCAACTCATGTGTTATATACTTTTTTGTTGTATAATATTTATTATATATTTGTTATGTTATTATATGTTAATGAGTTAATATTTAATAATATATTATTAATAATATATTAATAATTATCATATAATATTTAATCATATAATTTTAATATTTAATAAGTTAATAATTTAAAAAGTTTAATAAAAAAAGTTTAATTTAATAAATAAGTAATATTATTTTTAAATCAAAAAAAAAGGGTAAGGCAGATTTTTATCAATCAATCGTTACTTTAAGTGTCACATAAACATAAAAAATCCCAATTCCAAATTAGGAGAGATGGCTGAGCGGACTAAAGCGGCGGATTGCTAATTCGTTGTACGAGTTATTCGTACCGAGGGTTCGAATCCCTCTTTCTCCGCTTTCTCTGGTCACTTGATACTTTTTACTTTTGAATTCGAAAAATCTCGATCCCTTGTTTTATTTTATCATAGTTAAATGTATGGAATACATAAAAAAATATTCAGAAAACACAAGGAAAAATGATAAAATAAAAACCTCTTAGTCTTTTATTTTATTCCTCTCGCCCGGGATTACGTCCTGGATCGTTAGATAAGAATCCAAAAATGAAGAGAGAAACAAAGAATATCACTACTGTATAAACGAAGAGTTTGAGAGTAAGCATTAAACAATCTCCAAGATAAGATCATTTTGGGGGTAAAGGGAAATAGATTGTCCATTTGAGTTTTGTTGTAACACATGTACTATTTTGATTTGACATGATACAAAAATATGAAAAAAAAAATAAAGAACAAATTCTTTTATTTTAATTAAGTGTTTTTTTTTTCTAAATCTAAAAAAAAAAGAATGAATTTGAAAATTCATGAATTTGTGATTAAGATTCTGATTTTTTCGTTACCAAAATTGTTATTGTAATATTAACAATTAGTAACAATTAGGGTATTTTGGAAAAACCTAATCTAATAGAGTCCTTGCTTACCGGAAGGGCGGACGAAAGGAAAAATAGACTGATCCAAATTTATCGCTGCCCTTATCCAATATACAAGAATTTCTATTTTTTAATAGAGGATTTGTAATGTAAGACTCATACGATCTTATCAATAATTGTTAAATTTTTTTTACCGAATAAATCATGAATATTTTCAGTTATAGTATTACGAACTTCATCGAAAACTTACAGCAGCTTGCCAAACAAAGGCTAAGAGAAAGAAAAGTACAGGTATGACGGGCATAATGTCTACGATTGGATTGAAAAGAGCATAAGCTTCGGGCAATTTCCCGAAGAAAAAACTGCTTGAAGAAAGGGCAGAATCAAGACAGATACAGATTAAACTAAAAAAGATATTAAGCATAACAAACGAACATTTGTTTTTGTAGATAATTTAGTTTTTATTGAATTATTGATATACGGGAAAATTAAGAAAGAAGGTAGGTAAAAAAGCCTTCTTTTTTTTTTTGATTTGAACTTCCCCCCAAAATCCGAAATCTTCACATTTTCAAATGAGAATACAAGGAATTACACTTTCATACAATATCTTAATTGAATTATATGTAATCATCAATGAATTTTTTATTCCATATCTATATGTATCGAATACCAGCAAGAATAACAAGATATCCTATATGTATTTTATTTATTTTTTTTTATTGTCATATTGTCTGGAATTGACGAATGTCCAAAAAGGGGAATAATGTTTATTAGTGTCAAATAGAAATCTAAATGGGGCGTGGCCAAGCGGTAAGGCAGCGGGTTTTGGTCCCGTTATTCGAAGGTTCGAATCCTTCCGTCCCAGATCAATTCTTCAGAATCAAAATGCGAAAAATCTCTCCATTTATTAAAGCCTAAAGTAAGTGAATAGGGTATTCTACAGTCCATGTGGAGACTAAACAAAAGAATAGAGGTTTTTGGAGATAATTCTATCACTGGTTTTAAATTAAAGCCCCTAAAAATGAAACAAAGGTGGAGTAAAATTCAAATATGAATATCAAACATTTGTTGACCCATTTACATTTACTTTTGTATCCGGTTCAAATGAATAAAAAAATTGTAAGTTAATGTAGCGACTCGGGGGGGGGGGATTCCTATACTATATTCTATTCAATTTACTTAAAAAATAAAAAATGGGATTGATGAAAAAACGTAAAGTAAAGCAAAATTTGCAAAAAATGACCGCGTTCTATGCCCATATGTATTATGTATTGTTTGTGTTCTATTTCCGTAGTGAACAAAGTCTTTTTGATTAAGTGTAAGTGCAAAAATTTGCCATTCTTTAATTAAAATACATAATTACCCATACCCTTGGGAACAAATGTTCATTGTGTTTGATGGATGAATATGGAAAGATCATACTCTTCTGGTTCTGATTTATTCTTTTTTTTTTCATGATTGGTCGTTCCAAACAATTTGTTGAAGATATAAATAGGTCTTAACCAACAGCGATTTCCTCTTTTTTTTGTAAAAAATATAAATGGGTTTCCTTCATAGGTTAAAATATGGGGGTAATTTTGGATTCTTTTCTTGTTGAGATTTCTTAGGATAAAGACTTTTTTATCCATAAATAAAGGGGAAATAGAAAAAAAAGTATGTATTAATGTATTAAAATGTACCGATTGAGCCAATGACTATTCATGATTCCATATTGAATCAATTCTATCCCGGTTAGAAATTAGAGGAATGTTATGGTAAAACTTCGTTTGAAACGATGTGGTAGAAAGCAACGTGCGACTTGAAGGACGTGATCGCTTATGTGGATTCTTACATCCACCATTCTCTATAGAATTCTATATAGAAATGAGGATGCTCTTGGCTCGACATGGTTTGTTCTGTTCCACTAGGAATTCCATTTTGTTGGGTTGTAAGTAATAAGTAAATAGTACACGATGAAGCTCGAGTAGAAAGTAATGATTCATTTATCATATCGAGGGAAAGAATCTAGGGTTAATGCCAATCAATAAGCTGGACCAACTTTGTAAATATGTCTTCAATTTAGAAATCGAAAGATTAAAATTCTAACAATTTGAAATTAAAAAGTCAAACTTGTTGGAATTGGGAAAACTATTTTGATCAAAAGTGTATTACAAGGGAATCCATCGTTCGTATAATTTTTCCATAGAAAGAAAGGGTATGTTGCTGCCCTTTTGAAAGGAGTAAAATCACCGAAGTAATGTCTAAACCTAACGATTCGACAAAGCAAAGATTAAGGATTCCGGAACAAGGAAACACTATTTTCAACTGTCTCAACAATTGAATCAAAATAAAATAAGGAAAGGAATTAGAATAAGGAATAAAATTCAAATTCAAATAGATTTGAGATGAGACAAACAAAAAAGGGTTACAGACGACTCAATAAATTCTAAGGATTTCTATTCGAATTCTTTCAGAGCTACCCAACTTGAGTTATGAGTCCAAATGAATGAAGTTTCATTTTTTCTTTTTAGAATTATCTAAATTAGAAATTAGAATTAATATTAATTCTAAAATATTAATTATAAAATTATAAAATAATTAATTATAAATATTAAATTATAAAATTATAAATATTAAATTATAAATATTAATATAAATAAATATTAATATAAATTTATAAATAAATTTATAAAATTTATAAATTAATTTATAATTTTCAGAAAAATAAATTTCAATTTGATAAAATTGAATCAATCATTTTAGAATCATTCTTTCTTGCTTGAGCCGTACGAGGAGAAAACCTCCTATACGTTTCTGGGGGGGGGGGCTTTGCTTATCTATCCCAATGAACCATCTATCAAATCGTTGCAACTGATGCTCGATCCCGAAGAGAAGGAAAAGATCTTGGGAGAGTGGGTTTTTATGATCCGATAAAGAATCAAACTTATTCAAACGTTCCGGCTATTCTATATTTTCTTGAAAAGGGAGCTCAACCCACAAGAACTGTTCATGATATTTTTAAGAAAGCGAAATTAATTGTCTAAAGAACTTTGAATTAATTATTTGAATTAATCAAAAGATTTTTGAAATACAAAAGGGTAGTGCCTAGTATCTAGTATATAGTAGTATATAACGTAGTATATAACTTTGTATAATTTTTTACTCAACATTTGCCCTTTTCTTTTTCTATTCACACCCACCTTTTCTTGCTTTGAAAATTTACCAACAAAAACGAGTTAATCTTGCTTATTGTACTTCTGTTCATTGAATAGACCCAAGATTTTTCCACTTCTTCCTTATTTTTTCTTCACATTTCTTATTTATTTTATGTCGTGCCAATCCAACACAAGTCTTTATTTGATTTATTCAATTAATTTGATTTTTTTTTTCAACATTCAATTCATATTGACAATGGTGTATTGAACAAATATAATTCGATCGTAAATAAATGGATCTGTTTATCCCCACCCATATTTATATTGGTTATATTGGTTCTTTACTTCAATTATTAATGAATGAAATGAAAAAATTTTTGAATTGATAAAAAAAATTAAATAAAATATTTATCTGAAAATCTGTTGTATTTTAATCGGATCTGCTCCGGTTTTCTTTAATTTAAAATAAAACTTTAATTAATCGAATCGTAGTAGATTTTTTCTTTTCAAATTTGTTGCTAATTCAATTTCAATACAATATTTTTTTTGGTGGGATCGTGCAAT